GCAAATGGCTAAAATATCTTCTGCTTTATATGATTATCAATTAAATAAAAAGTTATTCTATGTATCAATCCTTACATCTCCTACAACTGGCGGAGTTACAGCAAGTTTTGGTATGTTGGGAGATATCATTATTGCTGAACCTAATGCCTACATTGCGTTTGCGGGTAAAAGAGTAATTGAACAAACATTGAAAAAGACAGTACCCGACGGTTTACAGGTGGCTGAGTATTTATTCGATAAGGGCTTATTCGACCCAATCGTACCACGTAATCCTTTAAAAGGTGTTCTGAATGAGTTATTTCAGCTACATGGTTTCCTTCCCTTGAATCAAGATTAAAAAAAAAAGATTGAAATTCTTCATTTTCAAATGGAAGTATAGCACTAGCTTCAGTTATTTTTATTTGTAGCGCATACGCATTTAGTTCATTATAATGAAAAAAATAAAACTAAGAAGATGGTATTTTCTTTGGAAACATCCGTTATAAATGTAGTAAGAGTTAGAAGTTTTGGATAATGACTTTTTGACCCGGATCCCTTTTTTATTCTACCTCTCTTCCTGATTAGGAATAAGCATCCCTCTATTGACAAGATAAAAAAGAATTTCTTATCCTTCCGAGAAATCCGGGAAATAAAAATAAATTTCTCCGTCCTTTTGACATATTCATATATAGAACAACGAAAAATAGATAAAAAAAGATATCGAAAAAATGAAAAGAAAATATTAAATAAAAAGAAATAAGAAATCTCAAATCAAAGAAATAAAATAGAAATATTCAAATAACAAATAATAAGAATTAAGAATATAGAAGTTCTTTTTATTTAGCGAAAATCCCCGTTTTTCACTAGGAATCCCTTTTTGTTGGATAAGATTGGTTAAAGTCGGGAACTCATAAGAAACTCTTTTCTATCTTCCCTTTCAAAGAAAAAAAGGTGTTTTAATGAAAGGAAAGATAGAAAGACGATGAAGATAAAGATGGGAGAAGAAGAATCCCATTTCTTAAAGCGGATTCTCATAAATATTCGTGTAGAAAGAGGAATAGATACACTTCATTGAGTTCTACATTCGTTATTGGTTATGAAATATTTCATATTAATATTATCTGAAATATTCTATCTAATAGATAGACTTATCATAAGATATCTTTATAATTATAATAGGTACAAATATGAAATTGAGGTACCCATTCTATGATAGATTTTAACCTTCCCTCTATTTTTGTTCCTGTAGTGGCCCTAGTCTTTCCGGCAATCGCAATGGCTTCTTTATCTCTTTATGTCCAAAGAAATAAGATTGTCTAAATATGATGGGACCAAATCTCATCAATTTATTTCAAAACTGGATCATCATACAGATACTTTTTTAATGTAATATGGTAGGATATATGATATGTGGCTTTTCCGAAAACAAATGGAAGAGTTGTTTTGTTTTGTTATGTATGCCGATGCATAATATACGCATTAATGCATGTATATGCGGTTATAGCTTAATCAATTAAATGATTAAATTCAAAATGATCAGCAAATCTTTTTTGAAAAATATTTGAAATAGAAACTAAATTTATCTAACCAATTATTCCTAAGAGTTCCTGTCGGAATGCTGCTAGTTGATGAAAGTTACTTTGGGATCAAGCAATAAAAGTCGAGTCAAATCCTTTTGGATTATTCTCTCAATTCCAATCGAATGCAACTGGATCTAGTATAGTATGAACTGGCGATCAGAACATATATGGATAGAACTTATAACAGGGTCTCGAAAAACAAGTAATTTTTGCTGGGCCTTTATCCTTTTTTTAGGTTCACTAGGATTCTTAGTGGTTGGAACTTCCAGTTATCTTGGTAAAAATCTGATATCCGTATTTCCTTATCAGCAAATTCTTTTTTTCCCACAAGGGATCGTGATGTCTTTTTATGGGATCGCAGGTCTATTCATTAGTTCTTATTTGTGGTGCACAATTTCATGGAATGTAGGTAGTGGTTATGACCAATTCGATAGAAAAGAAGGGATAATGTCCCTTTTTCGTTGGGGATTTCCTGGAAGAAATCGTCGCGTCTTCCTTCGTTTCTTTCTGAAAGATATCCAATCAATCAGAATGGAGGTGAGAGAGGGTCTTTTTCCTCGTCGTGTTCTTTATATGGAAGTCAGGGGCCAAGGAGCTATTCCTTTGACCCGTACTGATGAGAATTTGACTCCACGAGAAATTGAACAAAAAGCTGCCGAATTGGCCTATTTCTTGCGCGTACCCATTGAAGTATTTTGAAATGAACTGAAGAATAAATCTCAGCATGAGAGAAGGAACTTAATACATTTCAAAAGCAGGAGGACGTATATGGAACAATATTAATAAAATCTAATAGAACTATATAACTAATCAAAAATATAACTAATCAAATAGAATATATTAAAAAAAAAATATATTAAGGAGAATGGAAACTATTTTGTATACGCATACACATGGTGTCCAGCTTCACTCTTTATACTAGTAAAAGGTCTAATAATTATAGATTCATCAAATATCCTAACATGTCTTTTGTTTTCGTAAAACATAATTCCTCTTTTTAGGCCTTTGAATTGATACCCTATCCCCGCGCTGCGGTTAGACAGTGAAATCTTTCGAATTCAAAATAGAAATAAAAGAATTAAAGGATCCGGTAGGGTTCGTCTTTAAATCCAAACTCTATTCGTTAGTTCAAATGGGTTTTCGAGTCTTCATCGAAAGGAATAAATGAAGGGAAAATTGGTTACAATTTGCCTAATTGTGATTGGAATATGGAAAGAATATTTAATTTACTTCTTTTTTTTTTTCATTTTAAAAGGGCCCTTCTTCTATGTTCTATTCTAGATTATTCTAGATCCAAAGACTCAATTCTTACACAAAAACAAAAATAGGAAAAGATCCATAGATTCGATACCTTATTCTTGTTTTCTTGTTAGAGTTATAGGCTCTTGTTATATAATTCGTGCTTCATAGAAATCTCAGATAGAATCGACAATCGACAAATGAAACAGGTTCATTAACAATTCACATCATGGATACAGAATGAAAAAAAAGAAAGCATTGGCTTCCCTCCCATATCTTGTGTCTATACTCTTTTTGCCCTGGTGGATTTCTCTCTCATTTAATAAATGTCTAGAAACTTGGGTTATTAATTGGTGGAATACCAGGCAATCCGAAATCCTTTTGAATGATATTCAAGAGAAAAATGTTCTAGAAAAATTTCTGGAATTAGAAGAACTATTCCTGTTGGACGAGATGATAAAGGAATACTCGGAGACACATATGCAAAGGATTCGTATAGGAATGCACAAGGAAACAATACAATTGGTCCAAAAACACAATGAATCTCATTTCCATATCATTTTGCATTTCTCTACAAATCTAATCTGTTTCGCTATTCTAAGTGGTTATTTTTTTCTGGGTAATGAAGAACTTTTCATTCTAAATTCTTGGATTCAGGAATTTCTCTATAACTTAAGTGATACAATCAAAGCTTTTTCGATTCTTTTAGTTACTGATTTATGGATCGGATTTCACTCGACCCATGGTTGGGAACTAATGATTGGTTCGATCTACAGCGATTTTGGATTGGCTCAGAATGATCAGATTATATCTGGTCTTGTTTCCACTTTTCCAGTGATTCTAGATACAATTGTGAAATATTGGATCTTCCATTTTTTAAATCGTGTATCTCCTTCGCTTGTAGTAATTTATCATTCAATGAATGAATGAATAATTTATTAGATCTTTTTCTTTATACTTCTGAATAATTTATTAGATCTTTTTCTTTATACTTCTACCTTATTTACTTCAAGGTATTCTTACTATAGTACATTCTTTCAGTACAATCAATACAATGGCAAACTTGTGGATAGGGAATTCTACTAGATACCTATCAAATTTATTGTAGAAATTCCGGGGATCAATGATTGGACCATGCAAAATAGAAATACTTTTTCTTGGGTAAAAGAACAGATGACTCGATCTATTTATGTATCGATCATGATATATGTAATAACTCGAGCATCTATTTCAAATGCATATCCCATTTTTGCACAGCAGGGTTATGAAAATCCACGAGAAGCAACTGGGCGAATTGTATGTGCCAATTGCCATTTAGCTAATAAGCCCGTGGATATTGAAGTTCCGCAAGCTGTACTTCCTGATACTGTATTTGAAGCAGTTGTTCGAATTCCTTATGATATGCAACTGAAACAAGTTCTTGCTAATGGTAAAAAAGGAGCTTTGAATGTAGGAGCTGTTCTTATTTTACCCGAGGGATTCGAATTAGCCCCCCCTGATCGTATTTCTCCCGAAATGAAAGAAAAGATGGGCAATCTCTCTTTTCAGTGTTATCGTCCTAATAAAAGAAATATTCTTGTGATAGGTCCTGTTCCCGGTCAGAAATATAGTGAAATCGTCTTTCCTATTCTTTCCCCCGACCCTGCGACGAAAAAAGACGTTCACTTCTTAAAATATCCCATATATGTAGGTGGGAACAGAGGAAGGGGTCAGATTTATCCTGATGGTAGCAAGAGTAACAATACAGTTTATAATGCTACATCTGCTGGTATAGTAAGCAGAATAGCACGTAAAGAAAAGGGGGGATATGAAATATCCATAGTTGATGCATCAGAAGGACGTCAAGTGGTTGATATTATACCTCCAGGACCAGAACTTCTTGTTTCAGAAGGTGAATCCATCAAGCTTGATCAACCATTAACAAGTAATCCAAATATAGGAGGGTTTGGTCAGGGAGACGCGGAAATAGTGCTTCAAGATCCATTACGAGTCCAAGGCCTTCTGTTCTTCTTGGCATCTGTGATTTTGGCACAAATCTTTTTGGTTCTGAAAAAGAAACAGTTTGAAAAGGTTCAATTGTACGAAATGAATTTCTAGATCTAGAGATTTCTTAAAATAAAGTTGGTAAAAGTGCCAAATTCTTGTTGATCGATAGAATGATATATGATTCAAAAAATTCTATAAGTCTTTTCTTTATTTTTT